TAAGTTTGAAGTATATTGCTTATTATTATATTTTTGATAAGTACTTTTCTCAATAAAAAAAATTTTTTTTGAGCAATGATTTTTTTTATTATTTTTAAATGTACTTTTATATAAAGCTGTTGTCTTTAATATTACGGGTGATGTGTTTTAACTATTAATTAAAATTAAAAATTACTAAAATTATGTGGGGTTACAAGACTAAACCCCCTCAATAAAAAAAATAATATCTATATAACACAAAGCATATACTAAAATACTTAACACATAATATACTTATACAGGCATATTTACAACTTCTAGCACATCGAGTACCGAGCGTAATTAGCGTATAAAAGCCAAAAGGAGAAATGAAACTTATTTTACAAGCTGTAGTTAATGAGGTTGTATCTCACCACAATAAATATTTTATTTAATTTGAAAGTACCACACATGAAATGTATTTTAGGAGTAGGGGGAGGGGGAATTAGTTTTTTTTTTTTTTTTTTCTGGGTATTTAAGCTTAAGAAAAATTGGTATTCGATGGTGTGTTTATCTATTTATAAGTTTGATTCTGGCTTGTATTTTGTTTAAATTTGTAAACCAAATATTAATATAAAATACTTAATGTAAATTATAGTAGTGGTTGATGTTGATTATCAAGGTTTTGGAATCAGTTAAAATTTTTAGGCCCGGCTTAATTCGTGCCAGCCGCCGCGGTTATACGATGGGGTCTAATAAAATTTTTTGGTGGAATTAAGTAGAAATTTATTTTTTAAAATAATTTTTTAATTATTTATTTAAGGGTGAAATCTTTAAATATGTATTGTAATGATTATAAAAAATTTTATATCTTTTGAGATAAAGTTTTAGACTAGGATTAGATACCCTATTATTCTTTATTATTGAATGCCGGGGTAGTAATAATATCTTTAAACCTAAAGAATTTGGCGGTACCTCATTCTTACTAGAGGAACCTGCTCTTGAATCGATATTCCACGATTAAATTTACGTGTTTTTGCTTTCAGTTTGTATACCGCCGTTGTCAGATTATTTTTAAAAAATATTATCTAACTAGTTTATTGCTGTGACATCAGGTCAAGGTGCAGCCGATGAACCCGGGAGTAGTGGGTTACAATAAAATTAATTTATTACGGATTAGTACTTGTATTATTATTATGAAGGTGGATTTAGTAGTAAAATAGAAATAAAAAGTTTATATGAAATGAGCTCTGAGGTGTGTACACATCGCCCGTCGCTCTCTCCTTTAAGGAGAGATAAGTCGTAACATAGTAGATGTACTGGAAAGTGCCTCTAGATAGTCAGGATATAGCTAAATAGTTGAGCGGTTCATTTACACTGAATTAATTTCTGTGCAATTCAGAATAGCCTGAAAATGTAATTATTGCTTAATATTGTAGGGAAAGTAATTTTAGGGTTTAAATTAAGTAATTAGTAATGAATAATTGAGTTAGCGATAGTAAAATAGTACTGAAAAGGAAATATGAAATAATATGAAAATTTAATTTTAAAACAGCAGATATTAGCAATCGTACCTTGTGTATCAGGGGGCTATTAATAAATTTTATTTATTTAAAATTCCCAAAAGAGAAAGATCTAATAGCCCACAAATGTTTATGTATCATTATAATTTTTAATGGGTTATTAGCAGTGAGATATTAATCGGTTTCTCTGATATTTGGTTTCCTAAGAAATAAATTTAATTTACTTTTTTGTTAGTCTTGTCTAAATTAATAGTAATGATAACATAGAGGTTAGGGCTTGAGGGATTAGCTTCTAGCCCTATTAATAATTGTGTGTAATTTGTAAGAAAGAGTTATGTTTTTATGCTTAGAAGTAGCAATAAGTAAAAATAATGTTATAATTTACATTTATTATGAAATTATTTTTTATAGTAATTCACATTTTTTATTAGGATAAATACTAAATTTTAATAAGAATTTAAATAATATAGTTATGAGTAGAAATTTATTACAAATTATTATTTTTGTAAATTACGATTAAGGAACTCGGCAAATATATTTTTCGCCTGTTTATCAAAAACATCTCCTTATGAATATAATATAAGGTATAGCCTGCTCTATGAATTGTTTTAAATGGCCGCGGTATTTTGACCGTGCGAAGGTAGCATAATCATTTGTCTTTTAATTGAAGGCTGGTATGAATGGCTGGACGAGAAAATCTCTGTCTCTATCGTAAAATTTGAATTTTATTTTTAAGTGAAAAAGCTTAAATAATTTTGAGGGACGATAAGACCCTATGGATCTTTATATGAATTTATAATACAAAGATTAGTGAGTTACGGCTTATTATAAATAAATATTGTGTTGGGGCGACTGAAAGAAATGATTATCTCTTTTTAATAGTAAATATAATTTTATAGAAATATAATGACCCTTAATTTTGGTTTATAAGACTAAGTTACCCTAGGGATAACAGCGTAATTTTTTCGGAGAGTTCTTATCGATGAAAAGGTTTGCGACCTCGATGTTGGATTAAGATGTCCTTATGGCGCAGCTGTTATAAAGGAAAGTCTGTTCGACTTTTAAATTCTTACATGATCTGAGTTCAAACCGGCGTGAGCCAGGTTGGTTTCTATCTTCAAATTTTTTGTTTCATTTTAGTACGAAAGGATTAAATGGGGGGAGTATTTCGCTTTATAATTAGAATAATACTAATATTGTTTACTAATTTGGCAGAGAAGTGTGTTAGATTTAGAATCTATCTATGTGAGCATATCACAATTAGTACCTCAGCTTATGAGGAGTGTTTTTTTTATTAAGTTATCTAATATCTAGTATTGGTATTCTTGTCGGGGTCGCATTTTTAACGCTTTTTGAGCGAAAATTATTGGGGTATATTCAATTACGAAAGGGTCCTAATAAGGTTGGGTTTATAGGAATTTTACAACCTTTTGCTGATGCTATTAAATTATTTACAAAGGAACAAACCTTCCCTTTTATGTCCAACTACATACCTTATTATATTGCTCCGGTTATTAGTTTGGGTATTTCATTATTAGTTTGGATTTCAGTTCCATGGGGGGATGTTATAATTAATAGAGATTTAATGGTATTATTTTTGCTTTCTTGTATTAGTATAGGGGTGTACACTCTCATGGCAGCCGGTTGGTCTTCTAATTCTAAATACTCTTTATTAGGAGCGTTGCGAGCGGTGGCACAAACTATTTCTTACGAAGTAAGTCTGGCTTTGATTTTATTATCTTTTATTTTATTAATCTCGAGCTATAATATATCTTTATTTACATTAAATCAAAATTATATGTGGTTTTTTTATATCAGTCCATTGTTAGCTCTTTTGTGGTTGGTGTCTTGCTTAGCTGAAACAAATCGCACACCATTTGATTTTGCAGAGGGCGAATCTGAGTTGGTTTCTGGGTATAACACTGAATACAGAAGTGGTGGGTTTGCACTAATTATATTATCGGAGTACACTAGTATTTTATTTATAAGTGTCTTATTTGTTTTGATTTTTTTGGGTGGTTGAAGAAGTTTGTTTTTGTTGAAATTTTTATTAGTAGTGTTTATTTTTGTCTGGGTTCGAGGTACCCTACCACGATTTCGTTATGATAAATTAATGTTTTTAGCCTGAAAATCGTTTCTACCTATTTCTTTAAATTATTTGTTATTTTTTTCTGGGTATGTAGTAATATTTTAATTCATTGCATTAAGAAATATAAATTATTAAAGGATTTGAACCTTTATATCTTATTTTCAAGACAAGTGCTTTCCCATCAGCCAAATAATTTTAAACTAGATTATCCCATAGTTTAAGTAACAGGGGGTTAATAAGATAATAAGAGAAATACACTAAAGTTAGGATCTGACCTGTTAAAATATATGGTTCTTCTACCGGTCGTGCCCCAATTCAAGTTAATAAAATTACAGTGGCTACTAAAGATCAGAAATAAACTTGATTAATAGGGTAGAACTCTAGACCCCGAAATTTACTATGGTGAAAGATTGGTAGAATTCTTAGAATTAGAATTGATATTAATAAAGCTACAACCCCACCCAATTTATTTGGAATAGACCGAAGGATGGCATATGCAAATAAAAAATATCACTCAGGTTGAATATGAGCTGGGGTGACTAATGGGTTAGCAGGAATAAAATTATCTGGGTCCCCCAAGAGGTATGGTTCTAATAGGCTAAGGGTTACTAATCTCGTTAGTATAATTATAAAGCCTACTAAATCTTTGATGCTGAAGTAGGGGTGAAAGGGAATTTTATCTATATCTCTGGTTACTCCAATTGGATTATTTGAGCCAGTTTGGTGTAAAAATAATAAGTGGATTATAGTTGTTCCTGCAATTATAAAGGGGAGTAAAAAATGAATCGTAAAAAATCGTGTTAGGGTAGGGTTATCTACTGCGAAACCCCCTCAGATCCATTGAACTACGCTGTCTCCTACATAGGGAATGGCGGATACTAGATTGGTAATCACAGTAGCCCCTCAAAATGATATTTGTCCTCAGGGTAGGACATAGCCTATAAAAGCAGCTCCTATAACTAGCAATAATAGAAGGATTCCTACAAATCAGGTTAGAGTGAATAAATATGACCCATAATACATTCCTCGTCCGATGTGAAGATAAAGACAAATAAAGAAAAAAGATGCTCCATTAGCATGTAGTGTTCGCAGTATTCACCCATAATTAACATCTCGACAGATATGAGCCACTCTGGAGAAAGCTAGATCTAAGTGGGCAGAGTAGTGTATTGCTAAGAATAATCCGGTAATAATTTGAACCCCCAAACACAAGCCCAGAAGAGAACCGAAATTTCATCAAACATTGATGTTTGATGGGGCGGGTAGGTCAATTAGGGCATTGTTGATGATTTTGATTAAAGGGTGAGATTTTCGTATGGTTAACATTATTTTTGGAGACGGAGGGGTCTGTTATCAAATTTAGTGATGTTAACTACTACCAATAAACATAATAAAAGATAAGAGATTAGAAATATGATTATTTGAAATAGTAGGGGGTTGTAGATCTTTATGAGAAATATTTTGTAACTAGTTAAACCTACCCAGGTATGTGCTAGCAGGTTATTTCTTGAGTTTTCTAGACACAAATAAATGTAAATTAGTGTTATTCTGATAATAGCTCCTACAATTAATATGTTGGGGTTAAAATTAAATAATTCATTTGATGCCAGTCTCGAGATATAGATAAACAGTACTAGCAAACCCCCCAAAAAAATCAAAAAAAGAGTATACGAGAATCAATAGTTTATAAATAGTGTTCCGGACAGTAGACAGATTAAGATTCTTTGTATTATAAGTCTTAACCCTATTGAAAGAGGGTGAGTAAGAGTTATGAATAAAAAAGAATTTAGCAATAAAAAAGCTGATAGAATATTATATGTTAGCATTATAAAATAACAAGAAATAGTTTAAGAAGAATATAAGCTTTGGAAGCTTGCGGTGTATGTTATTTATTTTCTTGATATTACCTTAAAAGAATTAATCTTATCTTTGATTTACAAGACCAATATTTTTTTAAACTATTAAGGTATTTTTGGGTAATGTTAAATAACTTTTTAGACTTACCAGGATGATTATGTTTGGGATTGATTATGGTATTAAGTGGTATGTGGGTGTTTGTGTTTTATCACCGACATCTTTTAGCTGTTTTAATAAGACTAGAGGGTATGATATTAGGACAATTTTTTTTGATGTCTAACATATTTGCTTTGTTAGGCCATGAATTTTATTTTCTTTTGGTTTTTTTAGTTCTTGTGGTTTGTGAAGCAGCATTGGGGTTAGCTATCTTAATTTCAATTGTTCGGTCTCATGGTAGTGATTATTTTAACTGTTTTACTATTTTACAATGTTAAAAATTTTATTAATAACATTGTTTTTGACCCCAATGGTTTTGTTTAATGGTTGGATAAGGGTGATGCTAGGGATTTTGATAATTTGTTTATATTGATGAGTAGGAGGTGTGAGCATAAGAAATTTATTTTTTTTTGATATATCTTTTAATACAGTTTCTTATATTCTTGTTTTATTATTATTGTGGTTAGTATTTTTAATAGTGATAAGAAGTTATAAACTTCAACATACACTAAGAAGCAGGGTATTTTTATTTATAGTGTTTTTACTTTTATTATCGTTGGAGTTGAGTTTTTTAGTTAGAGATTATTTATTTTTTTATATTATATTTGAGTCATCTTTAATTCCAACCTATCTACTTATCTTAGGCTGGGGTTATCAACCAGAGCGATTACAAGCTAGTTTATATTTTTTGTTCTATACCTTAGTTGCATCTTTGCCTTTATTAATTTGTTTTTTTATTATAGGTTCGAATTTAGGTACTTTAAATATGTGTTATATGGGGTTTTATTCTTATTTATCAACCTACTTGTTCTACGGGTTTTTGATACTTGCTTTTTTAGTTAAAATACCTATATATTTTTTTCATTTGTGATTACCTAAGGCCCATGTAGAAGCACCTATTGCCGGCTCTATAATTTTAGCCGGGGTTTTATTAAAATTAGGGGGTTATGGTTTAATACGGGTGGTGTGCATTAATCTATCTCAGGCAATAGCCTGAGCACCTTTGGTTGTTAGAATCAGAATAGTAGGGGCGCTATTAACTAGATTTATTTGTTTATGTCAAAGAGATATTAAATCTTTAATTGCGTATTCTTCAGTGGCCCACATAGGCCTGGTCCTGGGGGGGGTGTACAGTTTATATTTTTGGGGGTGAAATGGTGCTTTAATTATAATAATTGCTCATGGGTTGGCCTCTTCTGGTATATTTTGTCTAGCAAATATATCTTATGAGCGAGTTGGTTCACGAAGTTTATTACTAACCCGCGGGATACTTAGTTTATTTCCTAGATTAACCATTTGATGGTTTTTACTTTCTTCGGTAAATATAGCTGCTCCCCCCTCTCTAAACCTCTTTGGGGAGATTTCTTTAATTAATTCTTTAGTAGGTTGAAGAGTGTGGGTGATAATTTTAGTTGGTTTTATTTCATTTTTTGCTGCAGCATACTCATTATACTTGTATTCTTCTTCTCAACACGGGTCTGCAATTAATTCTATTACTTCAAGAAATCCCCCCTCTCTGCGGGAGTTATTACTAAGATTCTTGCATTGATTTCCTTTAAATTTACTGATTTTATTAAATTGAGATTGAGTATGTTTCCATAGTTTAATTAGAATAGAGGCTTGTGGTGCCTCAGGCGTGTTTAGCACTGGAGATCATGAATATTTTATCATTTTACCAGATCATTACTAGATGTTTTTATTTTATGAGATTATCTGTCTTACTTTTAGGGTTGAACATACTGGGAGCTCAAAGTAGAAATTTTATTGAATTTAATTTTTTTGGTATCAACGGGGTTAATATCTCAGGAACTTTTTTACTAGATTGAATTTCTTGTTTTTTTGTTAGTTTAGTTCTTTTTATTTCAGCCACTGTGGTAATATACAGAGGGAGTTATATAAATAGAGATTTAAGTGCTAACCGATTTATTTTAATTGTTGCGGGGTTTGTATTTACAATAGTCTTATTAATTAGTAGTCCTAATTTGATTAGAATTTTATTAGGATGAGATGGTCTAGGGCTAGTTTCATATGCTTTGGTTATTTATTATCAAAATAGAAAGTCTTCAGCAGCAGGTATATTGACAGCTTTATCTAATCGTATTGGTGATGTTTGTTTGTTATTGGGTATCTCATGATGAATGATTTTAGGGGATTTTAGATTTTTGCCTTATACTCAATGAGTTAGTCTGTTTGACTCATACTCTTTAATGATTTTATCTTTTGTTATTATTTTAGCCGGGATAACTAAGAGAGCTCAAATTCCATTTTCAGCGTGGCTTCCGGCGGCTATGGCTGCTCCTACTCCGGTGTCTGCGTTAGTGCATTCATCTACTTTAGTAACTGCTGGTGTCTATTTGTTAGTTCGATTTTATAGTTTATTAGAAGGAACTTTAATACTAGATATTTTATTATGTTTGTCTACTGGAACAATATTTATGGCTGGTTTAGCCGCTTTATACGAGTATGATTTAAAAAAAATTATTGCTTTATCGACTTTAAGTCAACTTGGGGTTATAATGTTTTCTCTATCAGCGGGGTTTCCTTTGTTAGCTTTTTTTCATTTGTTAATGCATGCCTTATTTAAGGCTTTATTATTTTTGTGTGCAGGGGTGTTTATTCATCAAGCAGGGGGATGACAAGATATTCGTAATATAGGAGGAATTAGCTTTAGATTTCCTCTTACTAGAAGTTATTTTAATATAGCTAACTTAGCCCTATGTGGTATGCCTTTTTTAGCCGGGTTTTACTCCAAAGACTCTATTATTGAATCAGCTTTAATAACCAATATAAATAGTTTTATTTTGATTTTATTAATTATTTCTACTATTCTTACAGCTATTTATTCTTTACGTTTAACTTATTTCTCTATGTTGACATTACCTAGTTTTAATGTAGTGACAAATTTTTTGGACGAGGATACTAAGATAACTAATCCGATATTTTTTTTGGGGGTGGGGGGTATTACTGGGGGTACTGTTTTTAGTTGATTGCTATTTCCTTATCCTCTTTTGGTTAGACTCCCCACTCATGTTAAATTGACAGCTTTGCTTTGCGGGGTTGTTGGGGGGTTTTTAAGAATCTTATTTTTTGGTAGTGGTACGGCAGATAGTTATCTACTAAAGTATAATTATAAAAATTTCATTGCCATGATATGGTTTTTACCATTATTATCAGGGCAGTTAAGCAGACGGGTCCTGCTACCAGTAGGAGGTTTAGTAAGAGCTTCTTTAGATCAGGGTTGACTTGAAAAAACAGCTGCGCAGGGGATCTATCAAAGAGTACTACTTCAATCTAATCTTACCAGCTTGTTGCAGAAATCTCCATTAAAGTCTTATTTTTTTTTTATTCTTTGTTGTCTTTTTATAGGTTTATTATTTATAGCTTAGGTTTTTATAGCTTATACAGAGCGTAGCACTGAAGCTGCTAAAGAAATTTTAGGATTTAAAAACGTACTACTAAAAATTAAAAATTTTATTTTTACAATGAAAATGTAATGTTTTAAATAAACTATAGTGGTAAGAATACAAACGGAGTTGAACCGCTTAAAACAAGAGTTAGCAGCTCTGTTTTTTCTTTTATTCTCTTGATTGAGAAGAATTTAACTTCTTAAGGAATCATTAACAGTGATTTGCTTGTCGTTAGCTTCAATCAATAAGTCAGGGTTAAGTAACCATAAATTTAGGTCGAAACTAAATGCGATTTTTCGCTTCTAACTTAAGGAAGACCAATTATGGTACCTTTTGGATGCAAACCAAATGTTATACTTAACTACATCCCTCTATTCTGATCAATCTAGTGCTCCTTGATTTCATTCGTGGTATAATCCTATTAACAACACAAGAATGAAAAAAAATAGGGTGAGCCCTCAGTAATAAGTTCTCAAAAGAAGTGGGTTAAACGCAAAAGGTAATAAAAGTGCAATTTCTACGTCGAAAATAAGAAAAATTATAGCTACTATAAAAAATCGTAGGGAAAAGGGGGTACGAGCGTTAGCTATAGGGTCAAATCCACATTCAAAGGGAGAGCTTTTTTCTCGGTCACTAAATGTTTTTTTTGATAAGATTCTAGCAGTAATTATTATTAATGTCACAATGCCAAAAAACATAACTGAAATTAAATATATAATTAAGATTACTCTTTCCGTAAAGACGGTCCTATTGATTGGAAGTCAATTATACAAGTATACTAAAAAAGTAGTTAATCTTCTATCCCCCTCATCAGTAAATTGAAATGTAAAGGAATAACCAGACAACATCTACAAAATGTCAATATCAGGCAGCAGCTTCAAATCCAAAGTGATGTTCGTTAGAGAAATGGTGGAGTATGTGACGTACTAGGCAAATTAATAAGAAACTAGTCCCAATTAATACGTGTAATCCATGAAATCCCGTTGCTACGTAGAATGAAGACCCATAGACTCCATCAGCGATAGTAAATGGCGCCTCTACGTATTCGAATGCTTGTAAAATAGTAAAGTATACGCCCAAAGCTACTGTAAGAGTTAGACCCTGTTTGCATTGTGAGTAGTTGTTTTCTATCAATCCGTGATGGGCCCAGGTGATTACTACACCAGAAGCTAATAAAATGGCCGTGTTTAATAAGGGAATTTGGAATGGATTAAATGGTTGAATACCTAGAGGGGGTCAACAAGCCCCTAACTCGGCAGCAGGGGCTAATCTGCTATGAAAAAATGCTCAAAAGAATGATGCGAAGAATAAGATTTCAGATACGATGAAAAGAATTATCCCCCATCGTAAACCCAGGGTCACCAAATATGTGTGGTGACCTTGAAAGGTCCCTTCTCGAGTAATATCTCGTCATCATTGAAATATGATTAGAATAGTAATGGTTAATCCTAATAAAAATAGATTAATATTAAATGTATGAAATCATTGTGCAATACCTGTAGTTAAAACTATAGCGCCCATTGCACCTAGGATAGGCCACGGGCTTTGATCTACTAGATGAAAAGGTTGGTTCGTTTTTGTTATCATTATTGTGTTTCACTAGAATATAGTGTGCTTAGAATAGCAAATACATAGGCTTGAATAATAGCTACTGCTGATTCTAGGCTCAATAATAGTATTTGAGTTGAAATGACCAGAGTTAAGATTAGACTTGAGTTGTTAGGACCTTGATTCCCCAAAAGAGTTAATAATAAATGCCCCGCAATTATATTGGCTGCTAATCGCACCGCTAGAGTACCAGGTCGAATTAAATTTCTGATAGTTTCGATACACACCATAAAAGGTATAAGAACAGAAGGAGTACCCTGTGGTACTAAGTGAGCAAATATGTGTTGTGTGTGGTTGATTCATCCGTAGCATATAAATCTAATTCAGAAAGGAAGGGATATAGCTAATGTTATTGAAAGATGACTTGTTCTTGTAAAAATATATGGAAACAACCCTAAAAAGTTATTAAACATAATAAAAATAAATAGTCTAATAAACATTAGAGTTCTTCCTATTGCGTGTGAGCTTAATAGGGTCTTAAATTCTAAATGTAAAGAGTGTATTAATTGGGATCAGGCGAAATGAATTCGTCTAGGGGTAAATCAAAAAATACAAGGTAGAAATACAAATACCAAAAAAGAACTAAGTCAGTTTAAAGGCAGGCCTATAGAAGTAGAAGGGTCAAACACAGAAAATAGATTAGTTATCATTTTCAGTTAAGTGGGGCTATAGATTTTTGGTCTGTAGATTGTGAGTTGTAAGAACAATTAAAGTGAAAATAAATAAAGCTAATTGTGATCAAATAAATAAAAACAAATAAAAGAAACAAACCTAATCAATTGAGAGGGGCTATTTGTGGGATTAGATATCGTCTTAAAAATAGACTACTTAAGCTTGACAAGCTTATGTTTTTGCTTAAACTAGATTTCTTCATAAGAAACAATCGTGGTATGTTATATTTGAGTTTAAGAGACTCATGCTTCCTTTCAGCCATCTTATGTTAATTAGAAGAAACTCAATTTAAGAAATTTTTTGTATTAATACTTTCAACTACAATAGGTATAAATCTATGGTTAGCCCCGCAAATTTCTGAACACTGCCCAAAAAATAACCCAGGTCGGTTAACGAATAGTCTTAATTGGTTCAGTCGCCCAGGAATTGCGTCTACCTTCACTCCTAGAGATGGAATGGTTCATGAATGTAGGACATCGGCTGCAGTTACTAGCAGACGGATTTGGGTGTTAAAGGGAACTACTAGTCGATTATCTACATCAAGTAACCGGAATTCATTTGTTAACAGATCCTGGGCGGGCGTTATGTAAGAGTCAAATTCAATATTAGTAAAGTCTGAATACTCATATCTTCAATATCACTGATGACCTATAGCCTTAATAGTTAAAGAAGGTTCATTTACTTCATCAAGTAAATAGAGTAATCGAAGAGAGGGAAGAGCGATAGAGATTAAAATCAAAGCTGGAAATACTGTTCAAATAATTTCAATTAATTGTCCATCTAGTAGATACCGGTTGGTAAATGAGTTAACTATTAATCTTCTTATAAAGTAGCCTACTAAAATGGTGATAAGAATTAACACTAATATTGCGTGGTCATGAAAAAAACTATTAATCTTCTTATAAAGTAGCCTACTAAAATGGTGATAAGAATTAACACTAATATTGCGTGGTCATGAAAAAAAATAAGTTGTTCTATTAAGGGTGAAGCACCGTCTTGAAAACCAAGCTGAAGTCATGTTGCCATTATGTTCTAAAAGAGAAAGTCTCATTCTCATGTATGGAGCTTAAATCCATTGCACTTATCTGCCATTTTAGAAGTGTGTGATGTGCGGTAATTCCATATATCTGTGGTCAGCAGGAGGGAGGTTATGACTTCACTCAATTGACGAGGTTAGATTAAGTGAAAAAAGAACAGGGCGCTGAGTGATTAATGCCTCTCAGATAATAAAAATAAATCCTAATGTGGCGATAAAAGAGATTATAGAGCCAACTGATGAAACAACATTTCATGAGGTATAAGCATCCGGGTAGTCTGAGTATCGACGAGGTATGCCCGCTAGTCCTAAAAAGTGTTGTGGGAAAAAAGTTAAGTTTACCCCCACAAATATTGTAAAAAAGTGGATTTTTAACCAGATTGGATTTATTGTTACTCCTGCAAATAGCGGAAATCAATGGGTAAATCCTGCTAAAATTGCAAAAACTGCTCCTATAGAGAGTACATAATGAAAATGAGCTACCACGTAGTAAGTATCATGAAGAATAATATCAATTCTTGAGTTAGCTAAAACAACTCCGGTTAAACCTCCTACAGTAAACAAGAATACAAATCCAAGGGCTCATAATAATGAGGGTGAAAATGTAAATTGAGTTCCATGCAGAGTTCCTAATCAACTAAAAATTTTAATTCCTGTGGGCACAGCAATAATTATAGTTGCTGCTGTAAAATACGCTCGCGTATCCACATCTATACCCACGGTAAATATATGATGGGCTCAAACGACGAACCCGAGGACCCCAATTGCTAACATGGCGTAAATTATTCCCAATGTTCCAAAAGCTTCCTTTTTACCTCTTTCTTGACTAATAATATGAGAGATTATACCAAATCCTGGAAGAATAAGAATATAAACCTCGGGGTGACCAAAAAATCAGAATAGGTGTTGGTATAAGATTGGGTCACCTCCTCCAGCAGGGTCAAAAAAAGAGGTGTTTAAATTCCGGTCCGTTAGTAGCATAGTGATTGCTCCAGCAAGGACTGGTAGTGAGAGTAATAAAAGTAAGGCAGTAATTGCCACAGACCACACGAATAGTGGAATGCGGTCTAAAGATATTCCTGCGGTTCGTATATTAATGATTGTTGTGATAAAGTTAATAGCACCTAAAATAGAAGAAATACCAGCCAAATGTAAAGAAAAGATTCTTAGATCTACAGACGCTCCAGCATGCGCGATACCCCCAGATAGCGGCGGGTAGACGGTTCATCCAGTGCCTGCTCCTCTCTCTACACCACCGCCGGCTAATAGTAGTGTTAAAGCGGGTGGTAATAACCAAAATCTTATATTATTTAGTCGGGGGAAGGCTATATCGGGAGCCCCTAATATGAGGGGTACTAGCCAATTTCCAAAACCCCCAATTAAGATAGGTATTACTATAAAAAAAATTATAATAAAGGCATGAGCCGTGACCACCACATTATAAATTTGGTCATCTCCAATTAGGCTTCCTGGCTGTCCTAGCTCTGCTCGAATTAAAAGACTTAGTGCAGTTCCTACTATCCCTGCTCAAGCCCCAAAAATTAAATAAAGTGTGCCAATATCCTTATGGTTTGTTGAATAAAGTCAACGTCGCAATATAGTGGCTGATAAAGGCATTAGACTGTAAATCTAATTATGAGATTAAAATACTCCTGTGTTAGTGGTTTTATAGTTTAAAAAAAATTTGAGACTGCAAATCTTAAGATGCTGGTTGGCTAAAATCTAAGAATTTTTCTTAATTTAAGCTTTGAAGGCTCAGAGTTTAATTAACTTAAGATTTTTGTTTTATACTAAATAAAATCAATTACATAAAAATAATCCGAAAATTGAGATAAAGGATAGTAAAATAGCGGGTGGTGTTAATTTAAAATTTAATTTTTTTCTTCATGTGATTTTTCTATATAAAAGATTTCTATTGAATGAGATTCGTAGGTAATAGTAAAGAGTAATTAGCGTGGAAAGGATTAATACCATTAATCTGGTAATTATTACTATGGCACTAGTATTTTTAATAATGAGTCATTTTGGTAGAAAGCCCAAAAAAGGCGGTAGCCCCCCTAAAGAAAATATGTTAAAAAAAAATAGTAATTTAATCACGGGGTTTAAGGAATGATTCGAATTGATTTGTGTTATAGAGGTTAGCTGATATAGACTAAATAGCTGGGCTACAGAAAATAAAATAATTGTGTATACAAAAAAATAAATTCATATTAATGAGTTATTAATTAGGGAGGCAAATAATAGTCACCCGATGTGATTGATTGATGAGAAGGCTATTATTGAGCGTAAAAGATTTAAATTGAATCCCCCCAAACCTCCTACAATGCCTCTTAAGATGGCAATTAATAAAATAAATTTGTTATGAGCGAGTGGCATTGTGGATAATAATAAGAGGGGGTTAATTTTTTGGGTTGTGGCTAAAATAAAAAACTTATTTCAAGAAAGTCCTTCTGCTACGATGGGGAATCATATATGAAAAGGTGAAGCCCCCAATTTTAACAATAGTCTTATTATTAAAATGACAATAATAGAATGAGACGATTCATTAAAACAAAATAAACTAAACAAAGCTCTGAGTATAAAAATTACAGAGGCTAATGCCTGAATTAAAAAATATTTTAACCCCGCTTCTGTCAATTGTTGGTTATTTTTTGTTATTACAATTGGGATAAAGCTTAAAAGATTAAGTTCTAGTCCAATTCAGGCAGAAAATCATGAATTTGAAGAGACTACAATTATTAGTCTTAATATTAATAAAGAAAAAAAACACAGAAACCGAGGATTAATTAAAATTAATAAAGAGAGTAACTCTATCAGCGGGGTATGAGCCCATTAGCTTAATTTTAGCTTACTTTATTTGTTAATGTAGAGAGCATAAGAGGTTTTGATTCTCTAAGCGTTAGTGCAATTCTATCACAAATAATTGAGGTAAACAAGTTACATTATTTACCCTATCAAGGTAATCCTTTTGGTCAGGCACTCAATT